GCTAGCGTAGCTTAAAATAAAGCATAGCACTGAAGATGCTAAGACGGACCCTAAAAAGCCCCGCACGCATAAAGGCTTGGTCCTGACTTTACTATCAGCTTTAGCACAACTTACACATGCAAGTATCCGCAGCCCTGTGAGGATGCCCTTAATCCCCCGCCCGGGGACGAGGAGCAGGCATCAGGCACCAACACTTTGCCCAAGACGCCTTGCCACGCCACACCCCCAAGGGAATTCAGCAGTGATAGACATTAAGCCATAAGTGAAAACTTGACTTAGTCAGTGCTAAGAGGGCCGGTAAAACTCGTGCCAGCCACCGCGGTTATACGAGAGGCCCCAGTTGATAAACACGGCGTAAAGGGTGGTTAAGGAGAAAGTAGATTAAGGCCAAAGGGCCTCTTGGCCGTCATACGCTCCTGAGCATCCGAAGCCCAATTTTAAACGAAAGTAGCTTTAACAAAACCCACCTGACCCCACGAAAGCTGATAAACAAACTGGGATTAGATACCCCACTATGATCAGCCATAAACCTAGACGTTGTCCCACAACAAACGTCCGCCAGGGTACTACGAGCGTTAGCTTAAAACCCAAAGGACTTGGCGGTGCCTTAGACCCCCCTAGAGGAGCCTGTTCTAGAACCGATAACCCCCGTTAAACCTCACCATTTCTAGCCAACCCCGCCTATATACCGCCGTCGTCAGCTTACCCTGTGAAGGACCAACAGTAAGCTAAATGAACACACCCCAAAACGTCAGGTCGAGGTGTAGCGCACGAAATGGGAAGAAATGGGCTACATTTTCTACCACAGAATATTAACGAACAGTACCCTGAAAATTTACTCGAAGGAGGATTTAGTAGTAAAAAGGAAATAGAGTGTCCTTTTGAACCCGGCTCTGAGGCGCGTACACACCGCCCGTCACTCTCCCCTGTCACACAGCAACAAACGTTCTTAACACCAAAGCACCGACAAGGGGAGGCAAGTCGTAACATGGTAAGCGTACCGGAAGGTGCGCTTGGATCAAACCCAGAGTGTGGCTGAAATAGTCAAGCATCTCCCTTACACCGAGAAGACATCCATGCAAATTGGATCACCCTGAGCCAAACAGATAGCTTATCACCAAGTTAACCCAACAACATAAATAATATAGTATAAAACTAAATTAATAAACTAAACCATTTTTCCACCTTAGTACGGGAGACGGAAAAGGTAATCTTAAGCAATAGAAAAAGTACCGCAAGGGAAAGCTGAAAGAGCAATGAAACAACCCATATAAGCACAAAAAAGCAGAGCCTAGCCCTCGTACCTTTTGCATCATGATTTAGCCAGTACTGCACAAGCAAAGTGACCTTTAGTTTGAAACCCCGAAACCAAGTGAGCTACCCCGGGACAGCCTAAATGGGCAAACCCGTCTCTGTGGCAAAAGAGTGGAAAGAGCCCCGGGTAGAGGTGACAAACCTACCGAACTTGGTGATAGCTGGTTGCCCAAGAAATGAATAGAAGTTCAGCCTCACACCCCTTTGACCAACCAAGAAACATCTAAGTTAAGCAGAAAGAGAAATGCGAGAGTTAGTTAAAGGGGGTACAGCCCCTTTAACCAAGGACACAACCTTAAACAGGAGGATAAGGGTCACATTTTTTAAAACTATCGCCTCAGTGGGCCTAAAAGCAGCCATCTGAACAGAAAGCGTTAAAGCTCAAGCGACACAAAATTTATTATTCTGATAAACAACCCCACTCCCCTGACAATATTCGGCCATTCCATGCCAACATGGAAGAGACCATGCTAATATGAGTAACAAGAGGACACAATCCTCTCCCGACACAAGTGAAAACCAGATCGGACCAACCACTGGAAGCTAACGAACCCAAAAAGAGAGGGCAATGTTGTTAACAAAAAAATCAAGAAAACCCCACAACACTCATGATCGTTAACCCCACACTGGAGTGTCACCAAGGAAAGACTAAAAGAAAAGGAAGGAACTCGGCAAACACAAGCCTCGCCTGTTTACCAAAAACATCGCCTCCTGCAAACCCCTATGTATAGGAGGTCCAGCCTGCCCGGTGACTACAAGTTTAACGGCCGCGGTATTTTGACCGTGCAAAGGTAGCGCAATCACTTGTCTTTTAAATGAAGACCTGTATGAATGGCCAAACGAGGGCTTAACTGTCTCCCCTTTCAAGTCAGTGAAATTGATCTATCCGTGCAGAAGCGGGTATAAAAATACAAGACGAGAAGACCCTTTGGAGCTTAAGGTACAAGCCCACCTACGTTAAACAGCTTATTAAACAAGCACAAACCTAGTAGAAAATGAAACTTTACCTTCGGTTGGGGCGACCATGGAGAACAAAAAATCCTCCAAGTGGATTGGGACTAAACCCTAAAACCAAGAAAGACACTTCCAAGTCACAGAAAATCTGACCAATTAAGATCCGGCCACCCGGGCCGATCAACGAACCAAGTTACCCTAGGGATAACAGCGCAATCCCCTCCAAGAGTCCATATCGACGAGAGGGTTTACGACCTCGATGTTGGATCAGGACATCCTAATGGTGCAACCGCTATTAAGGGTTCGTTTGTTCAACGATTAAAGTCCTACGTGATCTGAGTTCAGACCGGAGCAATCCAGGTCAGTTTCTATCTGTAAAGTCATTTTCCCTAGTACGAAAGGACCGGAAAAAAAAGGCCCATGCTATAAGCACGCCTTACCCCTAATTAATGAAAACAACTAAATTAAGTAAGGGGGGGACCCAAACACAGGCCAAAATAAGGCTACGCTAAGATGGCAGAGCATGGTAATTGCAAAAGGCCTAAGCCCTTTCAGCCAGAGGTTCAAATCCTCTTCTTAGCTCATGCTAAACACCCTATTAACCCACCTCATTAACCCCCTCGCATATATTATTCCAGTTCTACTGGCCGTAGCCTTTCTTACACTCATAGAACGAAAAGTTCTAGGATATATGCAACTACGAAAAGGCCCGAACATTGTAGGCCCCTACGGACTACTTCAACCAATTGCAGACGGAGTCAAACTATTTATTAAAGAACCAATTCGCCCATCCACATCATCTCCATTTCTATTTTTGACAACCCCAATACTTGCACTAACCCTAGCCATAACTCTGTGAGCACCAATACCAATACCACACCCCATCACAGACTTAAATCTAGGTGTCTTATTTGTCCTAGCCCTATCAAGCCTTGCAGTATACTCAATTTTAGGATCAGGATGAGCATCAAACTCAAAATACGCACTAATCGGTGCCCTCCGAGCCGTAGCCCAAACAATCTCATATGAGGTAAGCCTAGGATTAATTTTATTATCCATTATTATCTTCTCCGGAGGTTACACACTACAAATATTCAACATCACACAAGAAAGTGTTTGACTATTAATCCCCGCCTGACCACTAGCCGCAATATGATATATCTCTACACTAGCTGAAACAAACCGTGCACCATTTGATTTAACCGAAGGAGAATCCGAACTGGTCTCCGGATTTAATGTAGAATATGCTGGCGGACCATTCGCTCTGTTTTTCCTAGCCGAATATGCCAACATCTTACTAATAAACACCTTATCAGCTATCCTCTTCCTAGGCGCATCACACGCCCCAGCCATCCCAGAACTAACAACAATTAACCTAATAACCAAGGCCACATTGCTCTCAGTCGTTTTCCTCTGAATTCGAGCCTCATACCCACGATTCCGGTACGACCAACTTATACACCTAATCTGAAAAAACTTCCTCCCCCTAACCTTGGCCCTAGTTCTATGACACACCGCCCTCCCAATTGCACTCGCAGGGCTCCCCCCACAGTCATAACTACAAGGAACCGTGCCTGAATGCCCAAGGACCACTTTGATAGGGTGGCTCATGGGGGTTAAAGTCCCCCCAGTTCCTAGAAAGAAGGGAATTGAACCCATACTCAGGAGATCAAAGCTCCTGGTGCTTCCTATACACCACTTTCTATGATAAGGTCAGCTAATCAAGCTTTCGGGCCCATACCCCGAACATGACGGTTAAAATCCCTCCCATATCAATGAACCCCTACGTACTCGCCGCCCTCCTATCTAGTCTAGGACTAGGAACAACTCTAACATTTGCCAGCTCCCACTGACTGCTTGCCTGAATAGGACTTGAGATTAATACCTTAGCTATCACTCCCCTAATAGCACAACAACACCACCCCCGGGCAGTTGAAGCCACCACAAAATATTTTCTAACCCAAGCAACCGCCGCAGCAATAATCCTATTCGCCGCAACAACAAACGCATGAATCACAGGTGAGTGAGACATCAATAACTTGTCACACCCCATTGCCTCAACGATGGTAATCACCGCCCTAGCACTAAAGATTGGCCTAGCACCAATACACTTCTGATTGCCAGAAGTGCTGCAAGGACTAGACCTGCCCACAGGACTGATTTTATCAACTTGACAAAAACTAGCCCCATTTGCACTAATTATTCAAGTAGCACCAGCCACCGACCCAATAATACTCACATCCCTGGGACTTTTATCTACACTTGTTGGGGGGTGGGGGGGCCTTAATCAAACCCAAATCCGAAAAATCTTAGCATATTCATCAATTGCACACATAGGCTGAATAATAATTATTTTACAATATGCCCCACAACTAACCCTGCTCGCACTAGGAACATACATTTTCATAACATCTACAGCATTTCTATCATTAAAAATGGCATCTACCACAAAAATTAGCACTATAACAGCAATATGATCAAAAACCCCAATCTTAGTGTCCACAACTACCCTAGCCCTACTTTCATTAGGAGGCCTCCCGCCACTAACAGGATTCATACCAAAATGATTAATTCTACAAGAAATGACAAAACAGGAACTCCCACTTACAGCAACAATTATAGCCCTAGCCGCCCTGTTAAGCCTATACTTTTACCTTCGACTATGCTACGCCATGGCCCTCACTATTTCCCCCAACACAACATGCGCCACAACACCATGACGAACCCAAACAACTCAATCAACACTCACCCTGGCCCTATCAACAACAATTGCCCTAGGACTATTACCAATCACCCCAACCATCCTCATACTAACCACCTAGGGACTTAGGATAAATCAGACCAAGAACCTTCAAAGCTCTAAGCAGGAGTTAAAACCTCCTAGTCCCTGATTAAGACCTGCAGGACTTTATCCCGCATCTTCTGAATGCAACCCAGACACTTTAATTAAGCTAAAGCCCCCCTAGATGAGAAGGCCTCGATCCTACAAACTCTTAGTTAACAGCTAAGCGCCCAAACCAGTGAGCATTCATCTACTTTCCCGCCGTTAGCCGGGTAAGGCGGGAAAGCCCCGGCAGATATCTAATCTGCGTCTTGAGATTTGCAATCTAATGTGTACTCCACCACGAGGCTTGATAGAAAGAGGACTTAAACCTCTATGCTCGGGGCTACAACCCGCCGCCTGGGTTCGGCCATCCTACCTGTGGCAATCACGCGCTGATTCTTCTCCACCAACCACAAAGACATTGGCACCCTTTATTTAGTATTTGGTGCCTGAGCCGGAATAGTCGGTACCGCCCTAAGCCTGCTAATCCGAGCAGAGCTAAGCCAGCCGGGGTCCCTACTCGGCGACGACCAGATCTATAATGTTATTGTTACCGCACATGCCTTTGTTATAATTTTCTTTATAGTAATACCAGTTCTCATTGGCGGGTTTGGCAATTGACTTGTCCCACTTATAATTGGAGCCCCTGACATAGCATTCCCTCGAATAAATAACATAAGCTTCTGGCTTTTACCCCCATCATTTCTTCTCCTGTTGGCCTCCTCTGGCGTTGAGGCCGGGGCTGGCACAGGCTGAACAGTTTACCCCCCACTAGCAGGTAATTTAGCCCACGCAGGAGCATCCGTAGACCTGACTATTTTCTCCCTTCACTTAGCCGGAGTGTCATCAATTCTGGGTGCAATTAATTTTATTACCACAACAATTAATATAAAACCCCCAGCCGTATCCCAATATCAAACCCCACTATTTGTCTGATCTGTTCTTGTGACCGCTGTTCTCCTACTACTGTCCCTTCCAGTTCTAGCCGCCGGAATCACAATGCTCCTAACAGATCGAAACCTGAACACCACGTTTTTTGACCCCGCAGGAGGAGGAGACCCCATTCTTTATCAACACCTATTTTGATTCTTCGGCCACCCGGAGGTTTACATTTTAATTTTACCAGGATTTGGCATCATTTCCCACGTTGTAGCCTATTATTCAGGTAAAAAAGAACCATTTGGATATATGGGCATGGTCTGAGCCATAATAGCCATTGGCCTGCTGGGATTTATTGTATGAGCCCATCACATATTTACGGTAGGCATGGACGTAGACACTCGTGCATACTTTACATCAGCAACTATAATTATTGCTATTCCAACAGGTGTAAAAGTGTTCAGCTGACTAGCCACGCTCCACGGAGGCTCAATTAAATGAGAAACACCAATACTTTGGGCCCTTGGCTTTATTTTCCTGTTTACGGTGGGTGGACTAACAGGAATTGTCCTAGCCAACTCGTCACTAGACATCGTTCTGCACGACACATACTATGTAGTTGCGCACTTCCACTATGTATTATCAATAGGGGCCGTATTTGCCATCATAGCGGCCTTTGTACACTGATTCCCCCTATTTACAGGATATACACTTCACAGCACTTGAACTAAAATCCACTTTGGAGTAATATTCATCGGCGTAAACCTAACCTTCTTCCCCCAACACTTCCTCGGCCTAGCAGGAATGCCACGCCGATATTCAGACTACCCAGACGCCTACGCCCTGTGAAATACAGTATCATCTATTGGGTCCCTAATTTCACTAGTAGCAGTAATTATGTTCCTATTTATTTTATGAGAAGCCTTTACCGCAAAACGAGAAGTTTTATCTGTAGAATTAACCACAACAAATGTTGAATGATTACACGGATGCCCCCCTCCATACCACACATTCGAAGAACCTGCATTTGTTCAAGTTCAATCAAATTAATCGAGGAAGGGAGGAATTGAACCCCCATCCACTGGTTTCAAGCCAGTCACATAACCACTCTGTCACTTCCTTCTAAAGACATTAGTAAACCTGTAAATTACATCACTTTGTCAAAGTGAAATAGTAGGTTAAACCCCTGCATGTCTTAAGCCCCAGGCTTAATGGCACATCCAACCCAATTAGGATTCCAAGACGCGGCATCACCCGTTATAGAAGAACTTCTCCACTTCCACGACCACGCCCTGATAATCGTATTTTTGATTAGCACCCTAGTACTATACATTATTGTTGCAATAGTATCAACAAAGCTTACAAACAAGTACATCTTAGACTCTCAAGAGATTGAAATTGTATGAACTATACTACCGGCTGTTATCCTTGTTTTAATTGCCCTTCCTTCCCTACGAATTCTTTATCTTATAGATGAGATTAACGACCCACACCTAACAATCAAAGCCATAGGCCACCAGTGATACTGAAGCTACGAATACACTGACTACGAAAGCCTAAGCTTCGACTCATACATAATTCAAACCCAAGACCTTAGCCCCGGACAATTCCGACTGCTTGAAACAGACCACCGAATAGTTGTTCCAATAGAATCCCCAATTCGAGTACTTATTTCGGCCGAAGACGTATTGCACTCCTGAGCCGTCCCATCCCTTGGAGTAAAAATGGATGCTGTCCCAGGACGTCTTAATCAAACAGCCTTTATTGCCTCTCGTCCGGGGGTGTTTTATGGCCAATGTTCCGAAATTTGTGGGGCAAATCACAGCTTTATGCCCATCGTAGTAGAAGCAGTCCCTATTGAACACTTCGAAAGCTGATCCTCAATGATACTAGAAGACGCCTCACTATGAAGCTAGCCCGGGCTTCAGCGTTGGCCTTTTAAGCCAAAGAACGGTGCCTCCCAACCACCCATAGTGAAATGCCTCAATTAAACCCCGCCCCTTGATTCGCAATTTTAGTATTTTCATGACTAGTATTTCTTTCTATCCTCCCCACCAAAGTAATAAACCACACCTCACCTAACGAGCCAGTCCTTCTGGACTCCGAAAAACACAAAACTGAATCCTGAGACTGACCATGGCAATAAGCTTCTTTGATCAATTTGCAAGCCCATCTTATATGGGCATTCCCCTAATTGCAATCGCAATCGCCCTACCATGGGTATTACTCCCAACCCCCTCATCACGATGAATTAACAACCGCCTAATTACAATTCAAGGGTGGTTTATTAACCAATTCACCAACCAACTTATATTACCATTAAACGCAGCAGGCCACAAATGAGCACTACTGCTAGCTTCACTAATAGTATTCCTAATCACCATCAACATGCTAGGGCTACTACCATACACATTTACCCCTACTACACAACTATCATTAAACATAGGATTTGCCGTCCCATTGTGACTTGCCACGGTCCTTATTGGAATACGAAATCAACCAACAGTTGCCCTAGGCCACCTACTACCAGAAGGAACTCCAATTCCCCTAATTCCTGTACTAACTATCATCGAAACAATTAGCCTATTCATTCGGCCCTTGGCCCTCGGGGTCCGACTAACAGCAAACTTAACTGCAGGACACCTGCTGATCCAATTAATCGCCACTGCCGTGTTCGTCCTACTTCCAATAATGCCAACAGTAGCAATATTAACAGCCGCTGTATTACTTCTCCTTACACTACTAGAAGTTGCAGTGGCTATAATTCAAGCCTACGTGTTTGTACTTCTCCTGAGCCTGTACCTACAAGAGAACGTTTAATGGCCCACCAAGCACATGCATATCATATGGTCGATCCAAGCCCATGACCACTAACCGGCGCAGTCGGAGCTCTTCTAATGACATCCGGCCTGGCAATATGGTTTCACTTCCACTCAACTACACTTATTACCCTCGGAATAATTCTCTTACTCCTCACCATATACCAATGATGACGAGACATCATCCGAGAAGGAACCTTCCAAGGCCACCACACGCCCCCAGTACAAAAAGGCCTGCGCTATGGAATAATTCTATTTATTACATCAGAAGTATTCTTCTTCCTCGGGTTTTTCTGAGCTTTTTATCACTCAAGCTTAGCCCCCACTCCAGAACTAGGAGGATGTTGACCCCCAACAGGAATTATCACACTGGACCCCTTTGAAGTCCCACTGCTAAACACAGCCGTCCTTTTAGCATCCGGGGTCACTGTAACATGAGCCCACCACAGCCTAATAGAAGGTGAACGCAAACAAGCCATCCAATCCCTTACACTAACCATCTTACTCGGACTATATTTTACTGCCCTACAAGCCATAGAATATTATGAGGCACCCTTCACAATTGCAGACGGAGTCTACGGCTCAACATTCTTTGTGGCCACAGGATTTCACGGACTCCATGTCATTATTGGATCCTCATTCCTGGCCGTCTGCTTGCTTCGCCAAATCCAATACCACTTTACATCTGAACATCACTTCGGCTTTGAGGCCGCCGCATGATACTGACACTTTGTAGACGTAGTATGACTATTCCTCTACGTATCCATTTACTGATGAGGCTCATATCTTTCTAGTATTTAAATTAGTACAAATGACTTCCAATCATTCAGCCTTGGTTAAACCCCAAGGAAAGATAATGAACTTAATTGTTACAATTTTTATAATTACAACCACCCTCTCTCTAGTACTAGCAGCCGTATCTTTTTGATTACCACAAATAAACCCAGACGCAGAAAAACTTTCACCCTATGAATGCGGCTTCGATCCACTAGGCTCCGCCCGACTACCATTCTCACTCCGATTTTTTCTAGTAGCCATCTTATTTTTACTGTTTGACCTAGAAATTGCCCTACTCCTCCCACTACCCTGAGGAGACCAGCTTCACAGCCCCGCTGGAACTTTCTTCTGGGCCACAGCAGTTCTAATTTTACTTACACTAGGACTAGTTTATGAATGAGTTCAAGGAGGACTTGAGTGAGCAGAATAGGGAGTTAGTCCAATAAAAGACTTCTGATTTCGGCTCAGATGATCGTGGTTTAACTCCACGGCCCCCTTATGACACCCGTACACTTCAGCTTTAGCTCAGCCTTTACACTGGGGCTAATAGGCCTGGCATTCCACCGCACCCACCTACTATCAGCACTACTCTGCCTAGAAGGAATGATACTGTCCCTATTTATTGCACTAGCCATCTGAGCCCTACAATTTGAATCAACCATATTCTCTACAGCACCTATACTTCTACTAGCCTTCTCTGCCTGCGAAGCCAGTGCGGGCCTAGCCCTCCTGGTTGCCACGGCCCGAACCCATGGAACCGACCGACTACAAAACCTCAACCTACTACAATGCTAAAAGTACTAGTCCCAACAATTATGCTATTTCCTACAATCTGGTTATCAGCCCCAAAATGACTATGAACAACAACAACTGTACAAAGCATGCTGATTGCCCTCATTAGCCTTTCCTGATTAAAATGAACATCAGACACCGGATGGTCCGCCTCTAACCTTTATCTAGCCACAGATCCCCTATCAACCCCCCTATTAGTACTTACATGCTGACTATTACCATTAATAATTCTGGCCAGCCAAAACCACATTGACCCAGAGCCCATTAGCCGCCAACGCCTCTACATCACCCTCCTAGCCCTACTACAAACCTTCCTAATTATAGCATTCGGGGCCACAGAAATTATTATGTTTTATATCATGTTTGAATCCACCCTCATCCCCACACTAATCATCATTACCCGCTGAGGAAACCAAACCGAACGCCTTAATGCAGGAACCTACTTTCTATTTTATACACTAGCAGGGTCTCTGCCCCTCCTGATTGCCCTCCTTCTACTCCAGCAAACAACAGGGACCCTTTCAATATTAATCTTACAATACTCCCAACCCCTCACACTCAACTCATGAGGCCATAATATATGATGAGCAGGATGCCTAATCGCATTTCTAGTTAAAATGCCACTCTATGGGGTCCACCTATGACTTCCAAAAGCCCACGTTGAAGCCCCAGTGGCAGGATCCATGGTCCTAGCTGCAGTATTGCTAAAACTAGGCGGATACGGCATGATACGAATAATAATCATATTAGACCCACTATCAAAAGAACTAGCCTACCCCTTTATTATCTTAGCACTATGAGGAATCATTATAACCGGATCAATCTGTCTTCGCCAAACAGACCTAAAGTCATTAATCGCTTACTCATCTGTAAGCCACATAGGCCTGGTAGCAGGGAGCATTTTAATTCAAACCCCCTGAGGATTTACAGGTGCAATTATTTTAATAATCGCCCACGGACTAGTTTCCTCCGCACTATTTTGTCTGGCCAATACTGCCTACGAGCGAACCCACAGCCGAACCATAATCCTAGCTCGAGGACTACAAATAATTTTTCCTCTAACAGCAGCCTGATGGTTTATCGCTAACCTAGCCAACCTGGCTCTACCGCCCCTGCCTAACCTGATAGGAGAACTTATAATCATTACTACCCTTTTTAACTGATCCCCATGAACCATCATACTTACGGGAGTAGGAACACTAATTACAGCATGCTACTCCCTATATTTATTCCTAATAACCCAACGAGGACCATCACCAAACCACATCACAGGACTACCACCATTCCACACCCGTGAACACCTATTAATGGCACTTCACCTCCTTCCCGTTATCTTATTAATAACAAAACCAGAACTCATGTGAGGCTGATGCCACTAGTAAGTATAGTTTAATTTAAAACGCTAGATTGTGATTCTATAAATAGAGGTTAAAACCCTCTTACTAACCAAGGAAGGCTGGAAGCAATAAGCACTGCTAATACTTACACCCACGGTTAAATTCCGCGGCTTCCTTACGCTTCTAAAGGATAACAGCTCATCCATTGGTCTTAGGAACCAAAAACTCTTGGTGCAAGTCCAAGTAGAAGCTATGCACCCAACTACCCTAATTTTAACATCTTCACTAGTTATGGTTATCGCAATCCTAATTTACCCACTACTGACCGCCCTAAGCCCAACCCCAAAAGACCCCAACTGGGCAACAACACATGTAAAAACCGCCGTAAGTGCCGCATTTTTCACCAGCCTCCTGCCACTAATAACATTTCTAGACCAAGGAGCTGAAACTATTGTAACAAACTGACACTGAATAAACACCACCTTATTTGACATCAACATCAGCTTCAAATTCGACCACTACTCCCTCATTTTTACACCCATTGCCCTTTACGTAACCTGGTCTATCCTCGAATTTGCATCCTGATACATGCACTCTGACCCAAACATGAACCGATTCTTTAAATATCTCCTTCTATTCCTAGTAGCCATAATCACCCTCGTAACCGCCAACAACATATTCCAGCTCTTTATTGGATGAGAAGGGGTGGGAATCATATCATTTCTTCTAATCGGCTGATGATACGGACGAGCAGACGCCAACACAGCCGCCCTTCAGGCCGTCTTGTACAACCGAGTAGGAGACATCGGACTAATCATAAGCATGGCCTGAATTGCCATAAACCTCAACTCATGAGAAATTCAACAGATTTTTTACCTGTCAAAAACCTCCGACATAACACTCCCCCTAATTGGACTAATCTTAGCAGCAACAGGTAAATCAGCCCAATTTGGCCTTCATCCATGGCTGCCAGCCGCCATGGAAGGCCCTACGCCAGTCTCTGCCCTACTTCATTCCAGCACCATAGTTGTTGCAGGCATCTTCCTACTCATTCGACTCCACCCAATTATAGAAAACAACAATCTAGCATTAACAATCTGCCTATGCTTAGGGGCCCTAACCACCTTATTTACAGCCGCCTGCGCCCTAACACAAAATGATATCAAAAAAATCGTGGCATTTTCAACATCCAGCCAACTAGGCCTCATAATAGTTACTATTGGCCTCAATCAACCGCAACTAGCGTTCTTGCACATCTGCACCCACGCCTTTTTTAAAGCAATACTATTTTTATGCTCAGGATCAATCATCCACAGCCTAAATAATGAACAAGACATCCGAAAAATAGGAGGCCTACAAAACCTCCTGCCACTCACCTCAACCTGCCTAACCATCGGTAGTCTGGCCCTAACAGGAACCCCATTCTTAGCCGGCTTCTTCTCAAAAGATGCTATTATTGAAGCCCTAAACACCTCTTACCTAAACGCCTGAGCCCTTACCCTAACACTCATCGCCACATCCTTTACTGCCGTTTATAGCTTCCGAGTAATCTTCTTCGTCACCATGGGCACCCCCCGGTTCCTACCTCTCTCCCCCATTAACGAGAACAACACATCCGTAATTAACCCAATTAAGCGACTCGCCTGAGGAAGCCTTATCGCAGGACTCATCATTACATCAAATTTTTTACCATCTAAAACACCTATTATAACCATGCCAATAATCATCAAAATAGCCGCCCTCGCAGTAACAATTATTGGCCTACTAGTGGCCATAGAACTAACAACACTAACCAGCAAACAACTCAAAGCCAGCCCAACATCCCACCCCCACCATTTTTCTAATATGCTAGGCTACTTTCCATCAGTCATTCACCGACTCGTCCCAAAACTAAACCTAGCCTTAGGACAGTCAATTGCTACACAACTAGTAGACCAAACCTGATTCGAGTCTATCGGACCAAAAGGAACGTCCTCCATACAAATTAAAATGGCCAAAACCATTAGTGATACCCAACGAGGAATAATTAAAACATACTTAACAATCTTCCTACTCTCTATCACCCTCGCCATCCTCCTAACAGCTATCTAACTGCACGAAGCGCCCCCCGACCAAGCCCCCGAGTTAACTCTAGCACTACAAACAAGGTTAATAATAATACCCACGCACTAACAATTAACATGCCCCCACCAGACGAGTACATTATAGCCACACCACTAGTATCCCCCCGTAACATAGAAAACTCCTTCAAACCATCGACAACAACCCAAGACCCCTCATACCAGCCACCCCAAAATAAACTAACCATCAAACCCACCCCTAACAAATAAAGGATAACATACCCAGCCACAGAACGATCCCCCCACGCCTCCGGAAAAGGCTCAGCGGCCAAAGCCGCTGAATAAGCAAATACAACAAGCATCCCACCCAAATAAATTAAAAAAAGAACCAGGGACAAAAAAGACCCCCCATGGCCAATAAGCACCCCACAACCAACCCCAGCTGCCACCACCAAACCAAAAGCAGCAAAGTAAGGCGCAGGATTAGAGGCTACAGCAACCAAACCAACAATTAAAACCATCAACAGCAATGATACAAGATAAGTCATAATTCCTGCCCGGATTCTAACCGAGACCAGTGACTTGAAGAACCACCGTTGTTATTCAACTACAAAAACCCTTTAATGGCAAGCCTACGAAAAACACACCCACTAATTAAAATTGCTAACGACGCACTAATCGACCTACCAGCCCCCTCCAATATCTCAGTATGATGAAATTTTGGGTCCCTACTAGGACTATGCTTGATTACTCAAGTACTTACTGGAATATTCCTAGCCATACACTATACATCCGACATTTCCACCGCCTTCTCCTCAGTAACACACATCTGCCGAGACGTAAACTATGGGTGACTAATCCGAAATATTCATGCTAACGGGGCATCATTCTTTTTTATCTGCATCTACATACACATCGCCCGAGGGCTATACTACGGATCCTACCTCTACAAAGAAACCTGAAACATTGGAGTTATTTTATTGCTATTAGTAATAATAACAGCTTTCGTTGGCTATGTATTACCATGAGGACAAATATCATTTTGAGGCGCCACAGTAATTACCAACCTCTTATCCGCAGTCCCCTACATAGGGAACGCCCTAGTACAATGAATCTGAGGAGGATTTTCAGTAGATAATGCAACCCTAACACGATTCTTCGCCTTTCACTTCCTACTACCATTCATCATTGTCGCAGCCACCATTATCCACCTACTATTCCTTCACGAAACAGGGTCAAATAACCCAGCAGGCCTAAACTCAGACGCAGACAAAATCTCATTCCACCCCTACTTCTCCTACAAAGACCTACTTGGATTTGTAATTATGCTACTAACACTTGCATCCCTAGCACTATTCTCCCCCAGTCTTCTAGGAGATCCAGAAAACTTCACCCCCGCAAACCCCCTAGTTACTCCCCCCCATATTAAACCCGAATGATACTTCTTATTTGCCTACGCAATCCTACGATCAATTCCCAATAAACTAGGAGGAGTCCTAGCCCTTCTATTCTCCATCCTAGTATTAATAGTTGTACCAATCCTCCACACATCAAAACAACGAGGCCTAGCATTCCGACCACTAACCCAATCCCTCTTTTGGGTCCTAGTAGCAGACATAATTATCCTAACCTGAATCGGAGGAATACCAGTCGAACACCCATTCATCATTATTGGACAAATCGCATCCCTCCTATACTTCGCACTATTCCTAGTACTAATGCCTTTAGCAGGGTGGCTAGAAAATAAAGCACTAGAATGAGCTTGCCTTAGTAGCTTAACTTAAAGCATCGGTCTTGTAATCCGAAGATCGGAGGTTAAACCCCTCCCTAACGCCAGAAAAAAGAGATTTTAACTCTCACCCCTGACTCCCAAAGCCAGGATCCTAAAATTAAACTATTTTCTGTAATATATGGTTTAATATATAGCATATATAGTACTACATATGTACTAATACACTATGTATTAACACCAGTAAAATATTTAGACCATAAAGCATGTACTAACCTTTAAGACATACATATACATAAAATTCAACACTCAAATTTCTATTATTTAAAAATGATAATATCCTTGACTCCATTAAAAATTGTTCCTCAAATATTTCCTTTGTTTTATTCAATAAAAATTTATTACCCAATAATTAATGTAGTAAGAAACCACCAACCAGTTTATATAATTGCATATAATGCATGATAGAATCAGGGACATAACTGGAAGGTGGTAAATTATTAATTATTACTGGCATCTGATTCTCTTTTCACGGGCATGGGAATGTGAACTCCCCTAATAAAAATCTATACTGGCATTTGATTCATGGTGTAGTACATATGTCTCGTTACCCACCAAGCCGGGCATTCTTTTATATGCATAGGGGTTCTCTTTTTGGTCTCTCTTCATTAACATTTCAGAGTGCAGGCGCAAATGTTAAATTAAGGTAGAACATTTTTCTTGTTTATGACAATATAATTTAATGATTTAAGAACATTAAATAAGAATTACATTAATTTATCTCAAGTGCATAATATATCCTCATTCAACACAACCTTATACTATATGCCCCCTCTTGGCTTCTGCGCGTTAAACCCCCCTACCCCCCTACGCTCAGTAAATCCTGTTTTCTCCTGTCAAACCCCAAAACCAAGAAAGGCTCGACCAAGCGCATCAAAGTTAACAAGTTTTGGTGAGGGGTTAACTTATGCATCATATATTATATATAACATATAAAATTTTAACTTCACACTTTTTCATCACAAGAAGCCTAAAACTTAGAAGAAAAATTAACAAGCCAATTTCAATACTAAAATTTCAAATAAAAAATA